CGATTATATGACCAGTTATATATCACATTTTTTATTAGGTCGAATAAAATTATCGTGCGGCTCTTCTTCACAAATGAATTGACTAAACTCAAATTCTGTAGAGATGAATAAACAGATCCATATAAAATGGATGCTATAAATAATCCAAAAAAGGCTATACTTACTGAAAAAACTGCATTTTTAAAAAAATCATAAAAATCCGAAGACTCATTTTGATGGAAAAATTTTGTAGATGGAGTTAACCACTTTGACAATAGATCAGGATCTAGTCCACCAAAATCAATTCCGATTGATCCAATCAATAAAGTAAATAATACCAATATAAGCATGGGAAATAACATAGTATTGTCCGACTCGTGAGGATAAGTGTAAGTATATTTATTTCTAAAGTAAGTACTAAAGTATCGTACTCTATTTTGAAAAAAATTTTCAATTTGATATGGATTTTTTGAAAAAAAAGAAACCTTAGTATTCATTGTTGAAAACAGTAATTTTTTTTTTTTTGCTTTGGGTACTTCTTTTCCCCATAAAGATATTGAATAGAAAGAACTATTTTTAGCGCTACTGTAATTTTGAAAATGAATACGCAAATGTCCATCAAAGGTAAGTAAATACATTCGAAACATATAAAATGCAGTGAATCCTGCTGTAAATGAAGCGACTATTGCGAAAATTGGTAAATACAACCAACTATCATTAAGAATTTCGTCTTTCGAAAAACAAGCAAGAGGTGGAATACCACAAAGAGAAAGTGTACCTAATAAAAAAGTAATTCTTGTAATCGGAATATATTTTGTTAACCCTCCCATAAGAACCATATTTTGACAAAATCCAACAATGGATTCCATTGAATGAATAATGGATCCAGATCCTAAAAACAATAAAGCTTTCGAATAGGCATGAGTGATCAAATGGAATAAAGCAGCCCTATAAGAACCTATACCCAGAGCTAACATAATATAACCCAATTGAGACATGGTAGAATAAGCTAAACTTCTTTTAATATCTCTTTGAGCAAGAGCCAAAGTAGCTCCTAATAATACTGTTATTACACCTATTAAGGAAATAAGATTCATTATGTAAGGTATGACTATGAAAAGAGGAAGAAGACGAGCTACAAGAAAAATTCCTGCTGCTACCATAGTAGCAGCATGTAAAATGGGAGTGGGTCCTTCCATAGCATCAGGTAACCATATGTGAAGGGGAAATTGTGCAGATTTAGCAACTGCGCCGAGGAATAAAAAAGAAGCACAAAGAGTAATAAAAAAAGAATTGACTCCATTAATTAATTTAGTAACTATTTCGAACAAATCTCGAAATTCTAAACTACCCGTTATCCAATAAAATCCTAAAATTCCTAATAATAAACCAAAATCCCCTATACGATTGGTTACAAAAGCTTTTTGACAAGCACTTGCTGCAATTGGTCGTGTGAACCAAAAACCTATTAATAAATAGGAACACATTCCTACAAGTTCCCAAAAAATATAAATTTGTATTAAATTCGAACTAGTAACTAATCCCAACATAGAAGTATTGAAAAAACTCATATAAGCAAAAAATCTCAAATATCCTCGATCATGAGACATATAATTATCACTATAAATAAGAACCATGATTCCAACAGTAGTAATTAATATTGGCATAATAGAAGTAAGCGGATCAATCAAGTGTCCGAACTCTAAAGAAAAATCATTATTGACAGTCCAAGACCATAAATATTGATAGATAAAATTTCCGTTTATTTGCTGAATAGAAAGATTAACAGAAAACATTAACATCAAAACACTCGGAAAAGCCCACATACGTCGAATATTTTTTGTTGCTGCAGGAATAAGTAGAAGTCCAAATCCTATTAACATAGTAATAGGAAATGGAAGAAAAGGTATTATCCATGCATATTTATATGTATGTTCCATAAAAAACACAAATTTTCGTTTTTTTCTTATAATTGTTTCCGATTCACCAATTTTTATTGCTTTTGAAGAAAACAATAAAAAAAATGAAAAAAAAAAGATATGAAACCTTAAATATTCTTATTTTACATTTTTTTATTTTTTTCAGATATTTCAAAAATTTGAAAAAGTTATAAATTGTTGCTTAAATGCTTTGTCCAAATAGTTCGATATAGAGTCATTTTTTAGTTATAAATTTTTTAACTAAAATATTTATTGTAGAAAAATATTTTTTTATAAAAAAAAGAGAAGGAGAATATGATATTAAAAAAAAATTTGCCACTAGACTAGAATTGTATTCTAGTAATATATAACCATATCATATACTATAGTAAGCAAAGAAAAAGTAAGAAAAGTAAGCAAAAATAATTATACCAATACTCAGTAGAATATGGATATGGATATATAGTTTGCATCAATAAATCAACTAATTCTTCTAGTAATTTTTTTTTAATTACCTAATTTCTATTTTTTATGAAATTGATTTATTGGATTGAAATCCAATAAAATAAGAAAATATCAGAAATCTTATAAAAATCCTTACTTCTTATATTCTAGTTCTAGAGCTGAATAAAAAAAAACGTAAAATGAAAGTTCCTTTTCTTAGCTAACGGAATGTCTTGTTTAACATATTAACTACTAGAAAATTCCTTTTTATATTTTTCTTTCTTTTCTTCTATTTTTTCCTAGTTTATTATAATTATAATTAGATATGTAACACACATGTATATATAAACAATATATTTGTATTGTTATAAAAAAAAAAAAGATTATCGACGAAATTAAATATAATTATAATATAAAAAATGATTAAAACTAAAAAAAAACGATCCATATTGATCAATACATGTCTTTCACATACAACAATAAAAAGGAAGAACTCTTTTTTTTATGGCAGTTCCAAAAAAACGTACTTCTATATCAAAAAAACGTATTCGTAGAAATATTTGGAAGAAAAAGGGAAATTTAGTTGCAATAAAAGCCTTTTCTTTAGCAAAGTCAGTTTCTACAGGAAATTCAAAAAGTTTTTTTGTTCGGCAAACAAATAAGAAAATCTTGGAATAATTTGAATTCCGTGATTTAAAGAACTTTTCTATATATAGAATATGACAATTTTAAATTAACTTATGTATTTATTTACCTCCTCAAGATTAGTTAGAACTCGCAGCTATTTTATTTTTAATTCGACATAAAATAGCTGCTAGTTTGGTTCTAAGTATTATTTTATTTCTTTTCCTAATGGAAAAAAATTTCTATTAGGAAAAGAAATAAAATAAAATTATAATGAATATTAAAACTGTTTTATTATATATCTATCTCAAGATCAAATGAAATCGGTTTTGTTTACTAATTATTATTCTATATTTAAATTATGTACATAACAAACAACAAATATTAATACAATTATTCTAAATTACACTAAGTACATTAAAAAGTAGACTAAAAACAAGATTTTTAGAAAACGAGTCTTTTCATTTCTAATTTAATTTATTAAATTTAGTAATTACATTTTGATATGTATAAAATCCTATTTATTTAATTTATATTTTTGATAAAAAAGATCTTTCTAAATTTTCTAAGTGTTATTAAAAATGAAAAGAATACTTTAGTTTAAACAAAAGAGTTTAAAAGAACCCTTATTCATCCATTTCCTAAAATATAACTATATCGGATTCTAGAATCTACATCTAGACGATTCAACATGAATTGACTATTATTATTTCAAGTAAGCCGCTATGGTGAAATTGGTAGACACGCTGCTCTTAGGAAGCAGTGCTAGAGCATCTCGGTTCGAGTCCGAGTGGCGGCATACTCTAAAAGAGATAGAATGGATCTTATAATGTATTTAATTCCCGATTTCAATTCTGTAATGAGACCCTTTTTATGTATGATATTTGTGACTTTAGAACATATATTAACTCATCTCTCTTTTTCGATCGTTTCAATTGTGATTGCGATTCATTTGATGATTCTATCAGTTCACGAAATCATCGGATTACGCCATTCGTCGGAAAAAGGAATGTTAGCTACTTTTTTTTCTCTAACAGGATTATTAGTTATTCGTTGGATTTCTTCGAGACATTTTCCATTAAGTAATTTATATGAGTCATTGATCTTCCTTTCGTGGAGTTTTTCCATTATTCATATGGTTTCCAAGCTATGGAATCATAAAAATGATTTAAGCACAATAACCGCGCCAAGTGCCATTTTTACTCAAGGTTTCGCTACATCTGGTCTTTCAAGTAAAATGCATCAATCAGCAATATTAGTACCTGCTCTACAATCTCAGTGGTTAATGATGCATGTAAGTATGATGTTATTGAGCTATGCGGCTCTTTTATGTGGTTCGTTATTATCAGTCGCTTTTTTAGTCATTACATTTCGAAAAAACATCGATATTTTTTTTAGAAGCAAAAATTTATTAATATTAATTAAGTCATTTTTCTTTGGGAAGATCGAATACTTGAACGAAAAAAGAAGTGTTGTTAAAAGCACTTCTTTTCTTTCATTTCCAAATTATTATAAATATCAATTAATTCAGCGTTTGGATTATTGGAGTTATCGTGTTATTAGTTTAGGGTTTACCTTTTTAACCATAGGTATTCTTTCTGGAGCAGTATGGGCTAACGAAGCATGGGGGTCTTATTGGAATTGGGACCCCAAGGAAACTTGGGCATTTATTACTTGGACCATATTCGCGATTTATTCACATACTAGAACAAATCAAAGTTTGCACGGTACGAATTCGGCACTTGTAGCTTCTATAGGATTTCTTATAATTTGGATATGCTATTTTGGAATCAATCTATTAGGAATAGGTCTACATAGTTATGGTTCATTCACATAAAATCTAATTAAATTGTAGAAATTCCATGCGAAATAAGTAAGACGTATATAACGAAAATTTGTGTGAGTTTTTAAGAACTGTTTGAATTAAGATTCAAACAGTTCTTAAAAACTTGGGATACATCTTTCTAATTCACTTTATTATTTTTTTTTTCGTTGTACAGCGAATAGTTTCAAAAATATTAAAATTAAATTATAAGACTTTCTATCTCATTAAGAAAAAAAAACTATCTATGAAAATAATTAGATAGGATAGCTTGTATCTTGTCAACTGATAAAGAAAGAACGAAATCAGGATAAATACCAATTCCTATTACGGGTAAAAGGATACAGATTGAAACAAATAGTTCTCGTGGTCCAGAATCCACGAAATTTGAGTTTAGAACATTGAAAAAATTGTATCCATAGAACATTTGCCGTAACATAGATAACAAATAAATAGGAGTTAATATCATTCCAATTGCCATTACAAGGGTAATTAATATTTTTGGCATTAAAAGATATTTTGGACTGGTAATTAGTCCAAAAAATACTACTAATTCCGCAACAAAACCACTCATTCCCGGCAATGCAAGAGAAGCCATCGAGAAACTACTAAACATGGTAAATATTTTTGGCATTGGAATGGATATTCCCCCCATTTCGTCGAGATAAACAAGACGTATTCTATCACAACTCATTCCTACCAAGAAAAAAAGTGCAGCACCAATAAATCCATGAGAGAGTATTTGTAAAACGGCTCCGTTGAGTCCCATGTCGGTTATAGAACCAATTCCTATAATTGTGAAACCCATGTGCGATAAAGAATAGGCTATTCTTTTTTTTTTATTGCGTTGACCAAGCGAGGTTGAAGCTGCATAAATTATTTGGATGGCCCCCACTATCACTAACCAGGGAGAAAATATAGAGTGAGCATGTGGTAATAATTCCATATTGATACGAATCAATCCATATGCTCCCATTTTTAATAAGATTCCCGCTAGAAGCATACATGTACTGTAATGTGCTTCTCCATGGGTATCTGGTACTGTATGTGTATGTAGGGGTATAATCGGTGATTTGACAGCATAAGCAATAAGGAAGCCCAAATAGAATATTATTTCTAATGTCACAGGATATGACTGATTAGCTAATCTGTCAAAATCCAATGTTGGTTCATTGGAACCATATAAACCCATACTTAGAACTCCTATTAAGAGAAAAATGGAACCCCCCGCAGTGTACAAAATAAACTTTGTAGCCGAGTACAAACGTTTCTTTCCTCCCCACATAGATAAAAGTAAGTAAACAGGAATTAATTCTAACTCCCACATGATAAAAAAAAGTAAAAGATCTCTAGAAGAAAATAATCCTATTTGACCACTGTACATTGCTAACATCAGGAAATAGAACAATCGCGAATTTCGAGTAACAGGCCAAGCTGCTAAAGTAGCTAAAGTAGTGATAAATCCTGTTAGTAAAATAGGTCCTATGGAAAGTCCGTCGATTCCCAGTCTCCAGTGAAAATTGAAGACATTTATCCATTTAGCATCCTCTTCTAATTGAATTAATGGATCGTCCAATTGGAAATGATAACAGAAGATATAGGTTGTTATAAGGAGTTCTAATAAACAAATACATATAGTATACCATCTAAATACCTTATTCCCCCTATGAGGGAGAAAGAAAATTGAGGAACCCGCGAATATTGGCAAAACTACAAGTATTGTTAACCAAGGGAAATAACTCATGATAAAGACAAGATACGTTTTGACCAAAAAGCCCGTGCTCCAAAGAATATATTTTCTTGAGCACGGGCTTTTGTCGGTAAAAAGGAATCAAATGATTCAAGTGGAATTTATTATAACGTATCAATAAGATAGACCCATGCTGCGAGTTGTTTCATGCCATAAATAAACACGGACACTCAAAAAATCTGTTGGACAGGCAGATTCACATCTTTTACAACCTACACAGTCTTCCGTTCTTGGCGCGGAAGCAATTTGCTTAGCTTTACATCCGTCCCAAGGTATCATTTCCAATACATCTGTGGGGCAGGCTCGTACACATTGAGTGCACCCTATACATGTATCATAAATTTTTACTGAATGTGACATTGGGTCTATAAATTCCAGTTTTGAACATAAAAAATTTTCGATCTGGTAAAGTAAAAAAAATAAATAATAAATTTATAATTATATAATATATTATATATTTATATTTTCTTTATATATAGAAACCAGATGAATCAATGATTTATCAAAAAAAATCTGAAGAATCAAAATTTTTATAAATCTGTTCATCAGAAGGGACCAAGAGACTTTTATTTATCTTTCAACAACCATGATCATATGAGTCACATGAATCACACGTGCAACTTCACGACTAATGGATCGTCAATATTTCAATATATATATTGAAATATTACTATACATATTAGTATTATTTGTAAATAAATATATAAAAAACACTGAAATGATATTTTATAGAAAATTTTTTCTACAATTTATATATATATATTTATATGTATTTATATTATATATATAGCTAATTTTTCAACAAATTCGATTGATTAATACGAGTTGATTTTCTGTTACGATAGATCGACGAAACAATAGCTAGCCCAATAGCAGCTTCCGCCGCTGCAATCGCTATAATAAAGATTGAGAAAATCTCTCCTTTTAATTGGCGACTATCAAATATATCAGAAAATAGTACGAGATTAATATTAACCGAATTTAGTATAAGTTCAAGACACATAAGTGCTCTAACCATGTTTCGACTTGTGATCAATCCATAGATACCGATTGCAAATAAATAGACACTCAAAAAAAGTACATGTTCGAACATCATTAACTAACTCCTGATCAACCTCGATTCGTTTCAATATGAACAAAAATTCAACCAAGTTGATTGACTAGAATCGAGCGATTACATAAAAAAGGGAATATTGACAGTAGATTAAACTAAAAATTTTTTGAATTCTAACTAAACTATTTATTATTGACGAGCCATAGTAATTGCGCCTATCAAAGAAACTAAAAGAATTATAGAAATGAGTTCGAACGGAAGATAAAAATCTGTTGATAAATGAATTCCAATTTGTTGAACGTTGTTTATAAAGTCTTGCTCTATAATCTGATTTGATCTTGTAGTCCAAATAATTCCGTACCATGACGTATCCGCGATAGTAGTAATTAGTGAAAAAAGAATACTTATACAAACCAGTGAAGTGACTCCATCTCCAATAGTCCAAAGATAGAAGTCGTTAGAATATTCTGAACCATTCACGAACATAACAGCAAATATGATTAAGACATTTATGGCTCCCACATAAATAAGAAGCTGGGCGGCAGCTACAAAAAAGGAGTTTGATGAAATATAGAATAAGGATATACAAACAAGAACCGATCCCAACGAAAAGGCGGAATAAATTGGATTAGTAAACAATACTACTCCTAGACCTCCTAATATAAGAAATGATCCCAGAAATACTACAAGTATATCATGTATTGGTCCAGGTAAATCCATTATGTATAAGAGAAAAATCAGTCAAAATGTTTCATGACCTTACTAAATAGTCCAGGAAAGAGAGGGGTATTCCCCTTATTTTTTTTTTCTTATATATGATTATATGATGAGTTTTTAATGCAATTAAATCTTAATATGGATGGATTGCTGTGGATATAGATCAAGTTATTAAAATTATCGGCCAATCTTTTCTTTTTTTTTAGAGATTGTAATTTTTTAATATTTTTAAATAATTAAGAAAACACATATTCACAGTTTAAATCAAAGATTGAGTGATTCTCAATAATCAATAGTTAATAAGATAAGTTTATTAGGTTCTCATAAAAAAAAAAGAAAACTTGTTTCTGTTTATCTTTATATAAAAAAATATTAGTAATCAGTAATCGTTCTTGAATCAAGGGGTTTATCTTTATCCATTTTGATTTGACTGGAATTCATAACTGTTTGAATTGTGTAATCTCCAATTACTGACATTGGTAACCGACCTAATGCAATTTGATTATAATTTAATTCGTGACGATCATAAGTTGAAAGTTCATATTCTTCAGTCATCGATAAACAGTTTGTTGGACAATACTCGACACAATTACCACAAAATATACAGACTCCAAAATCAATACTATAATTAAACAATTGTTTCTTTTTAATTTCTCTTTTAAACCTCCAATCAACAACGGGTAGATCTATGGGACATACACGAACACATACCTCACAAGCAATACATTTATCAAATTCAAAATGAATTCGACCGCGGAAACGTTCTGATGTGATCGATTTTTCATAAGGATATTGAATAGTTACAGGTAAACGATTTGTATGGGATAGGGTAATTATGAAACTTTGACCAATGTACCTTGCAGCCCGTATTGTTTGTTGACCATAATTTATGAACCCGGTCACCATAGGGAACATATTGTAGATCTCCGTGAATAATTTGATGTTTCTTTCTCTTGTTTAAGATCGGTTATGAATGGAGAATATCTTATCTTATTCTATTCTTTATAGGTAAATAAGTTGGGAAGAAGTTGTCAATAATAGATTACCCAGAGAAATAGGTAAAAGAAATTTCCATCCAAAATTTAAAAGTTGGTCCATTCTCAGTCTAGGTAAAGTCCATCTTGCTGTGATAGGAATGAACAAAAACAAATAAGCTTTAGCTAATGTAATAAATATACCAATTGTTATTCCAAAAACTCCTGTCATTTTATTTATTCCTAAAAATTCAGGAATAGATATATACGGAATAGAGAAATTCCACCCGCCTAAGTAAAGAACTGTTATAAATAATGAAGAAACTAATAAATTTAGGTAAGAAGCAAGATAAAATAGAGCGTATTTAATACCCGAATATTCTGTTTGATAACCTGCTACTAATTCCTCCTCTGCTTCTGGTAAATCAAAAGGTAATCTCTCACATTCTGCTAGAGAAGAAATTAGAAAAACAACAAACCCTATAGGCTGACGCCACAGATTCCACCCCCAAAAACCATATTTTGACTGTGACTCAACTATATCAACTGTACTTGAACTGTTAGATAATCATAGTCGATAATAACATTACTGTTCATATCGCTATTTCAAAACCGTACATGAGACCTCAGCTTCATACGGCTCCTCTATGGTCACAAATATGTAAGTACTTGTTCGGTATTATTGTAATTTTTAGATTCTAATTCTAATACCGGGAAGTCCAAAATTAGACCAACGAAATTCCGTCTGCTAGAATAAAAAAGCGCTTCCGAATTGATCTTTTCCATTATAAAGTACAATTTCTATTTATTCGGTAATAACTTAATCCTTAAATAAAATACTCGTTATATCAATAAATTAGGTTTTATCAATAACTCTAAAGAAAGAATTAGTTAGAAAGAATTGACCATTAATTCCAAATTTATGATTAATAATTCCATGTATGTATTATGTATATAGTAGATATGAATATTGAATGGGGAAAAGAAATAAGAAATAAATATCCTGTATCGTATTTTTTTATTTCATTTTTCCCATTCAATATTTTGCATTCTATTTCTTTTGCTCCTGTCCTATTCTTCTTTCTCAGAGGAGAGAAGGTACTCTGAAAAAAAATAAAGGATTACTTCGTTTTTTATAGTCATTTCTTTAATCAGTGAATAGGAGCATACTCGAGATCGGAATCGTGGAGAAGTACTACTTGGTCATTTCTACCAACTTAAAGTCCTCATTATGATTCGTTTTATCCAAAGTTTTATGCAAAAAAATCTTTTCTTTTTTTTTTTTATCTTAAATTATCTCCATTACTAATCTTTTGTGTACCTTGGTGTTCCTAACTGTCCACTGATTTTTTATTGATCTCCAGTATGGTAATAAATACAAGACAGTAGTAGAAACCCCATACGGTTGATCTTTTGTACCCGCTTCAAGATATGATAATTGGTCAAAGAATCTTAACCTTGGGGTAAACAGTTTATACTGCTTATGTTTATATTCTCGTACATAGGGAATGAGATTTAATCCTCTTACTGCAAATTTATAAGCAGTTTGCTTTTACTCATCTAACTATCTAGCTTAATTCATCAACCCTAATGATAAATAAAAAAAGAAAATATCCATTGAATATAATATATTCAATTTATTTATTCTATTTCTAGTTCTAGAAAAGAGGGAAAATAATAATGTTCTGCCGAATCACACGTAGAGATATTGATAACACACATAGAGTTAATGGTATTTCATAACTGATAGATTGAGCAGCAGCCCGTAGACCACCTGAAAAAGAATATTTATTATTCGACCCATATCCTGACATAAGAAGGCCAATAGGGGCAATACTTGAAATGGAGATCCATAAAAAAACGCCTATACTAAGATCGGCCAAAACAAGGTGATATCCAAAAGGAATTACTAAATAACTTAGTAGAACAGATATGACCGCTATAGACGGTCCCGCGCTGAACAAACGAATATCTCCTCTAGATGGGAGGAGATCTTCTTTAAAAAATAATTTGGTTCCATCTGCTATAGCTTGAAGAATTCCCAATGGACCGGCATATTCAGGTCCAATGCGTTGTTGTATTGCTGCAGATATTTCTCTTTCTAACCACACAATTACTAGTACCCCTATTGTTATTCCCAATATAAGGGTGAAAATAAGAACAAAGATCCATATAAGTCCATAGACTTCTTTTAAAGATTCCGATCTAGAAAAAGAATTGATAGCTTGTATTTCCACTTCTGTCATATCAATTATCATTTCAACGATCAACTTCTCCCATAATGATATCTATACTACCTAATATCGTCATGATATCTGCCAATTTCATTCTTTTAACTAGTTGAGGGAGAATTTGCAAATTGATAAAACCGGGTGGACGAATTTTCCATCTCCAAGGGAAAACACTACTATCTCCTATCAAATAAATTCCTAATTCTCCTTTTGGGGCTTCTACTCTCACATAAAGTTCTTGCTTCGACAATTCAAAATTGGGTGAAAGTTTTTTAGTAATAAATCTATATTCAAAATTATTCCATTCGGAATTTTTTGCTTTATCAAAACGTCGGACTTCTAAATTCTCATAAGGTCCTCCAGGAATTCCTTCTAGAGCCTGTTGAATAATTTTTATAGATTCCTTCATTTCACCGATTCGTACTAAATAACGAGCTAGTGAATCTCCTTCTTTTTGCCATTGGACTTCCCAATCAAATTTATTGTAACACTCATAACTATCAACTTTACGAAGATCCCATTGGATTCCAGAACGTAACATTGGTCCTGATAAACCCCAATTTATTGCCTCCTCTCCACCAATAATGCCCACTCCTTCAACGCGTTCCAAAAAAATGGGATTCCGCGTAATAAGTTTTTGATATTCAACAATTCCTGTTAAAGAATAATCGCAAAAATCCAAACATTTCTCTATCCAGCCATAAGGTAAATCGGTAGCAACTCCCCCAATACGGAAATAATTATGCATCATTCGCATACCTGTAGCGGCTTCGAATAGATCATATAACAATTCCCTTTCTCTGAAAATATAGAAAAAGGGAGTCTGTGCACCGATATCTGCCATAAAAGGTCCAAGCCATAATAAATGAGAAGCTATACCTAGCATAATTAGTCTAATATAACTAGCTCTTTTAGGTACTTGAACGCTTTCTAATCGTTCTGGTGCATTTACTGTTATTGCTTCTGTGAACATAGTGGCTAAATAATCCCACCGTGTTACATAAGGCAAATATTGTATAATTGTTCGATTTTCCGCTATTTTTTCCATCCCTCGATGTAAATAACCCAATATAGGTTCACAATCAATAACATCTTCACCATCGAGAGTAACAATTAGTCGAAGAACACCATGCATTGATGGGTGGTGAGGACCCATATTCACTATCATGAGATCCTTTCTTGTAGCTGGTACAGTCATAACTTTTCTTCCTTAATTCAATTCAGTATTCCATGAATTTAACAAAATGAAGTTGATCAAAATGCAAAATCTAATAACTAAAGAAAAAATTCAAACCAATCTTAAACTTAAAATTAACGAGTTTTTGACTCCCGAATACCCAACTGGTTAATCAATTTCTTATAACGTACTCGATTTTTCTTTGACAAATAATCCAACAGCCGTTGACGTTTTCCCAGAATTTTTCGTAAACCTCTTTGTGATAAAAAATCTTTTTTATGTGATTTTAAATGTGAAGTAAGTCTCTGTATCTTATCAGTGAAACTAAATACTTGAAATTCAACAGATCCACAGTTTTTTTCTTTTTCTTGTCGAATAGCTGAGATGAATGAATTTTTTACCATAAAAACAAAATTTTTATTTTTTTATTTTACGCGAATTTTACCGATCAGGAAAAATAAAAATTTTTATTATACGTGTTATTTGCAGTTATTTGAATCTAGTACAAAAAAATTTCTCATTTCTTCATATAGAATTTTTTCTATCCAAATCAAATTGAAAATTTGATTTGGATAGAAAGGAACGATCCATTTTTTTTTTCAAGATTTTCCTATTCAGGAAATAAAATGTTTTTTCGATAAAGAAAAATAGATATAAGATATAGAGGAAATATACTATGTTATATTTATATTTATTATATACTATTAATATAATTAAAGAATTTAAAGAATTCTGAATCGTGGATACATATGTATTCTTGATATACTGAAATTACTGCCATTATTGGTATCAAACCAATAACGATTCATACAAGCTAAATCTTCTAATCGATAATTGGGCCAAAGAAAAAATTTAAATTTAATGAATTTCTTTGTATATGTATTAAGATGTTTTTCCTTGTTCAAAAATTGTCCGCAGTTGTTTATGTTGTTTTGATTACAAAATATTGGATTTCTACCCATAATATTCCAATTCTGAGAATTAAAACAAATGAAAATTCTCAATTCTCTACGACGTCTGGGGGATAGAATATTTTCAGGAACAAGGAAATCATAATAATTTTTGTTTTTAGTCACAAGTATATTGCTGTGTTGTGCAACAGATTCATGAAATTTTTTTTTATTAACATATTCTTTTTTTATTATGTATTTTCCATCAGTTTGGCGTTTATTCTTATCAACCAATGAAATACCTATGGTTTGATATATAATATCTTTTCCATCCCTTTTCATAGATAGACGAATTGGTTCGACAATAAATATGCCTCTTTTTACCAATTCTGTAAGAGTTAGATCTTTCTGAATCAACATTACATCTAGATGTATGTCCCCTCTTTGAATTGAAGATATAGCTAGATCCTTTGGATCTATCAGTCTAAGTAGAAGACAATATACCTTTATATTATTGATCATTTTTTGATTCAAGAGATCATCCCATCTTAATTGAAAAAGAAAATATTTTTTCAAGAAGAAATTGAGTTCTGCTTCTTTCTTGCTCTTAGATTGTTTTTTTTTTCTACCTTTTTTAATGTCTACTCCTGTATAATCTGTCTCAACATCTTTTTCATTTTGTTTTCGTAAATCTAATACAAGATTTCCTTGACCTTGTTGTTCATTTTTTTTTTTTACATTGATCTTTTTACTTTTACTAATATTTTCATAGAAATAAAAATTAAAAATAAGTAATTTGGTAGGTATGATCCACGGTTTTATTTTATATGCATTAAAAAGTAGTACAAATTCTGGGAAAAACCAAGGTTCTAGATTTGATATGCTACGATAGCATTTTTCTTGATTCATTCCCACCCAATCAAAAAAGGAGTTTTTTTTTAATTTTTGATAATTTAGATTTTTAGTATTTTTATGAATCTTGGTGTTGATATGCGTATTGGCCCGGGTCTCAATATCAATATTATTTCTAATACAGAAATGGGGAATTTTATAATTTAAAAATAGTCTATCCGTATTTTTGTCCATATCAATGAGAAATCTTTTTTCTAGATAATTATTAATAATTATCTTTATCAATCCATAAAATGGTTCGGGTTTTAGTGTATTGAAATTAGATGAAATTTGTTTGTTTTCCACTTCTTGTAATTGTAACGTTGATTCATAAATATATGAGTTTTTATTATCCTCAAAATTTATATATTTATATGATAAAATATCATATCCAAAATATTTTTTCAATTTATCTTTTTGACTCATCAATGAATTTACTACATAGTAATTTTCTTTCATGTAATGAATTAATTGGTCTTTTTCTTTTTTATATAAATCCGATTTCGTTGAGTCTTTTTTTTTAATTATACGACATTGGTTGGCCCTATTTTGCCATTTTTTTGGTACTAAATAAGGCCACTTAGTCTTAGATAAATTATATTGATAATGACCCCTTAACCACATTTTCCATTTATTCATTCTATACTTATGCATTTTCTTATGCTTTGGTTTGGAACCAAATATTCCTTGTGTTGTACAATAATTCTTTATTATATCCGTAAGAAAAGGATAGGTGTTATGATATTGAAGTACAGATTTCAAAGGATATTTGTTAAGTAATTGATTTTGCGAGAATTTGTAAAATACATATGCTTGAGACAAAGAAGATAAGTCCCAATAAATATTATAATTTTTATTGCTAATACTAAAATTAGTATTATAAAAAATATTATAAAACGACTTTTTTATAGTCGAAATAAAGTTCATTATTTTTTGATTTGTCTTTTCAATTCCTTCTTGATTTGTTTTATCATTATAAATGTATTTAGTTAAAATTTTGTTTGTTGATTTAAAACTTGGAATCTTAATGATACATAGTAATAGATTCATGTATATTTTTTCAATGAAGGATTTTATAAAATAATGCGATTTACGTATTAATCGGATATTTTTTCTTTTAAATATTTGCCAAATATCCTTCTGTAATTCCGATCTTTTATCATCATAAGTTATAACCTGTTTTTTCTTGTCTTTTGTGATTCCTTTTATTTGACTCCTAATTGTGATTGTCTTATTAGCAAGATCTTTCATTTTTGTTTCGATGAGTGAATAATTTGCATTTCCGCAATTTAGGGATTGAATTGCAATCGTCGATTCGCGAAGAATCTTATTATTTATATTAGAATCTCTTCCATTTTTAGTCGGTTCATATACTTTAACCCTACTCGATTTTAATATGGGTTTTACTTTTTCAAGTTCTTTCATTATTAGGTCCATAAATAGAATTATTTTGATGACCCATCTTGTTTTTTTTTTTGAAACTTTAAGAACCCCATTTCCTCTTTCTTTGAAAACTCTTATAACTTGTAAAATTTTCTTTTTCGCTTTTATCGTTTTTTTTTCGAGTTCCTTAAAAATGGGTTCAAAAAAAGAAGGTCGTTTTCGGGGAGACCCAAAAGGTAGCTCTGCTTCTCTTCCCCAAACTGTTAAAAAACAAAAGGTATATTTTTTATCTTTTTTTTTCCTTTGCTGATCTCCATGATTAAATCGTACCTTAGATCTTTGCCAAGGTTTCAGACAAAAAGGAAATATAATCTTTATTTGAATACCATCTTTTAACCAATTTTTGGGAAATTCCGTTTCTGATAATTGAACACCATTATAAGTACATTTAACATGCATTTCTCCATTCCATTCCTTCCAATCCTCGTACCATTCGGGGAATTGAAACAATAACATACGACTAATATTTTTAGCTATTATCAATACGGGTAATAGAACATATTTTCTAAGAAAAGATTGGGTTACTAATATTAAACCTCTTATTGCTTGAATAAATAGAAAGCTATCCCAAGTCTCTGATATTGCTATTCGTTCATTTTCCTCTTCTTTCTCTTTGTTTGTTTTCTCGTTTTCTTTTGTATGTTCTTGCTCAAAATAATAAATTTGAGATTCTGAGGTTCTCCTTAACCAATTCCTAATTTTAGATATATCAAAAAACGAAAAAAAAAATGTTTTGTCTATTCGATCCAAAAAAAGTGGAGAATGCGCATTTGCTTGAAATATTTTCAAGATAATTGTTTTACGTCTTTGAGCACGCATAGATCCCTTGATTATACCACGGCGAAAATCCGATTGTTGTGAGTAACGTATCAAAGCCACCTCGTCTTCTTCATCACTAGTATTACTAGTAGTATTATTAGTAGCACTCAAATTAGTACTCTGACCGTTATCAGTATAAATTATTATGCGTTTCCCTTTTCTTGACCGAATTTCAGGATCTTCCGTCGATTCTTCTTCATCTTCTTCTTCCAAATCATCTGTTAATTTGTATGACCATCTAGAGATCTTTTTACTAATTTCTTCCATTCCAATAGAATTTTTTCTAATTTTTATTAGATCATTTGGATCAGTTGTAATTACATCGAATAAAAATTTCAAAGATTTTACTTGACTTTCTGAATCTATTCCTTGCGCACGTTCAAAATAAAATTTTTCAATTGAGGTTAAGGAATTCTCAATAGGATTCGATAAAAATTTCTCATTAGAATAAAACCTATTCCTTTTATGTTCAAATGTTTGAGAATTTTTAGGAAATAGACCATGAATTTTATTTATCCACAATATTTCTAAGAAATACGCTTTTGAAGTTATTAAATCATTCATGATTTCATCTGAATCTACATTTTTTATTGTTCCGCGATAAGGTCCATTCAAAAAGGGATCATACATTTGGGGTAAATATTCTTGTTCATGTTCATTATCACACAATCTGGTTCTTTTTTCTAGTATATTTAAAGCAAAAGATCCTTTCTCTTTTTCTAAAATTTTTATTCTACTTATAAATTCGTTCCTTAAGTTGTATTTT